CAAAAACAAGTAGTTAGCTTATCCGAATCTTAGCTTATCGAAATCAAAGTAACTAAAAAGGGAGTTTTCTTTGACGACCTAAGATCTAATTGTAGAAAAAATCAAAAGTAAAAGTAGCGGATAACTCTTTTTTTTTTACCTGATTCCCGATTACTAATTAAGAAGTCTCTATCAACAAGATAAAAACGTGAGTTTTTCCTTTCGTAAAATTAGGAAAATAAAACGAATTTCATCTTATATAGAAAATATAAATATATAGTTTTATATCTTTACTCCATCTCCCGAAAATCCCGTTTTCACTAAAAATCCCAGTTGTGTCGCATTCTAACGAATCTTTTGATAATTTGTAAGAAACTATTTCTTTATTAAATTTGAAGATAAGAACAAAACACAAAAAAACGAAGAAAAATCAAATGGATAATCATATGTATCTTTCATGTAAATAGATGAATAAGTTCATTTATTTAGTTCTACATTCCTTGGACTTATTCTATATACTCACTTAGATCTCTAAATAAGAATTTTCAAATTGAATGAATTCATAATAACTACGAATTCATAATAATATAATTACAATTATTAATTATAATTAGTATAAATATAAAATATGATATAAAAAAAAAAGAAGAATAGGTACAAATAATAAATCGAGGTACCCCATTTTATGACAACTTTCAATTTTCCCTCTATTTTTGTGCCTTTAGTAGGCCTGGTATTTCCGGCAATTGCAATGGCTTCTTTATTTCTTCATGTTCAAAAAAACAAGATTGTTTAGATTTGAGGGGACCCAATCTGATTCGTTTTTTTTTTTTGAAACTTAGACTTGTAGCATAACACAGATATTTATTTCGGAAAAGAAAATATGGTAGAACATGTGATTTCCGCCCAACATAAAGGAAAAAGCTCTTATGCCTGCAGAAAATGACCTATAGGTAACTGAATTCTAGCCAGTTTCAAATAGATCAGGATCGCTGGATGTCTAAAAATTCAAATGTCAAGTTGGTGGATCTATATGTATATCAATATGTATATTGGGATCATATGAGGGGTATGTTATTATTTTAGATCTAAACAATTTGATGAATTACTCCTAAAAGTTCCCATTAAACTAGTGCTAGTTCACATCAAACTAGTGCTAGTTGATGAAAGTGCATTCGGAAACAAAAAAAGTAAAGTCAAAATCATTTGGGATAGTCTCTCAATTTCAATAAAATGCAATGGGATGGAGTATGAGTTGGCGATCAGAACGTATATGGATAGAACTTATAACGGGGTCTCGAAAACTAAGTAATTTTTGCTGGGCCCTTATCGTTTTTTTAGGTTCATTAGGATTCTTGTTGGTTGGAACTTCCAGTTTTCTTGGTAGAAATTTGATATCTTTTGTTCCGTCTCAGCAAATCGTTTTTTTTCCACAGGGGATCGTGATGTCTTTCTATGGAATCGCGGGTCTGTTTATTAGTTCCTATTTGTGGTGCACAATTTCCTGGAATGTAGGTAGTGGTTATGATCGATTTGATAGAAAGGAAGGGATAGTGTGTATTTTTCGTTGGGGATTTCCTGGAAAAAATCGTCGCATATTCCTTCGATTCCATATAAAAGATATTCAATCCGTTCGAATAGAAGTTAAAGAGGGTATTTATGCTCGTCGTGTCCTTTATATGGATATCAGAGGCCGGGGGGCTATTCCGTTGACCCGTACTGATGAGAATTTGACTCCACGAGAAATTGAACAAAAAGCCGCGGAATTGGCCTATTTCTTGCGCGTACCAATTGAAGTATTTTGATTTTGAGAAAGGAACTGCGCTGAAGAATGAATGCTTTCTCAGCAGGAGGGAAAAATGCAAGAATCCTGTTTTTTCTATAACTAAGTGATACTTTAGATGTAGATAAACCGTATCTTGTAAATTATTTTCTTTTTGTTAATCGACCTTTTTATCTTTTCATTTGTGTTCTTTAACTATCCAATAATAACCAATAATAAAAAAGGGTTTTCTTAATAATGATAACTGGCCCATTTCTGTCTTGTTTTGCCGCTCTTTTTTTTGACCATCACAATGTATTTTTCTAAATTATTCTATTCTTGACTATGGGGAATCGGGAATCGTTGGAATTTTTTTTTGAAATATTCTATATTTTGATAGAATAAAGGGTTCTTTCATTTCAAAATCTCAAAAATATTCATTCCTTAAAGTACTTCTTGCGTCCATTCATCTAAAGGAGACATTTGTTTGGAATTTGATGAATTGAGATATCTGAGAACACTATTTTGTATTATTTATTCAGTCGAATTCGAAGTGGAGTCTTAGTCTATTTATGTATTCTTTCTAGATTCAAAACAAAATAACAAATAAAAAAGATGAATAGGTTTGATGCCTTGTCTAGAACTCATGTTTGAAAGAAATAATATATATTAGATCACATAAAGTCGACAAATGGAGTGGGTTAATTAAAAATTAACAGGCGGAAAATGGCAAAAAAGAAAGCATTAACTCCTCTTTTGTATCTTGCATCTATAATATTTCTGCCCTGGTGGATTTCTCTTTCATTTACTAAAAGTATGGAATCTTGGGTTATTAGTTGGGCGAATATCGGCCAATCCGAAATTTTTTTGAATGATATTCAAGAAAAAAGTATTCTAGAAAAGTTCATAGAATTAGAAGAAACCCTCTTTTTGGAAGAAATGATCAAGGAATACTCGGAGACATATCTACAAAAGCTTCTTATAGGAATCCACAAAGAAACGATCCAATTAATCAAGATACACAACGAGGATCGTATCCATACAATTTTACACTTCTCTACAAATACAATCTGTTTTGTTATTCTAAGTGGTTATTCTATTTTAGGTAATGAAGAACTTGTTATTCTTAACTCTTGGACTCAGGAATTCCTATATAACTTAAGTGATACAGTAAAAGCTTTTTCGATTCTTTTATTAACTGATTTATGTATCGGATTTCATTCACCCCACGGCTGGGAACTAATGATCGGTTCTGTGTACAAAGATTTTGGATTTGGTCATAATGATCAGATTATATCTGGTCTTGTTTCCACCTTTCCAGTTATTCTCGATACTATTTTTAAATATTGGATTTTTCGTTATTTAAATCGTGTATCTCCATCACTTGTAGTTATTTATCATTCAATGAATGATTGATAAATGATCCACCACCAATTAGAACGTTTCTTACTTTGTAGTTCTACATAAGTATTAAAAACATTCTATCCGGTGGGTTTTCATACTATTTTTTTTTATACTATAAGTATTCCAACAGTATTCCAATAAAATGATTCCAATAAATAGCAGAATCGTGGATAGGAAACTATACTAGCGACCTACCCAATTTATTGTAGAAATTTTCAGACCAACGATTAGACCATGCAAACTAGAAATACTTTTTCTTGGATAAAGGAAGATATTATTCGATCTATTTCCGTATCGCTCATGATATATATCATAACTCGGACATCCGTTTCAAGTGCATATCCCATTTTTGCGCAGCAGGGTTATGAAAATCCACGAGAAGCGACCGGGCGTATTGTATGTGCCAATTGTCATTTAGCTAATAAGCCTGTTGATATTGAGGTTCCACAAGCAGTACTTCCTGATACTGTATTTGAAGCAGTTGTTCGAATTCCTTATGATAAGCAAGTGAAACAAGTCCTTGCTAATGGTAAGAAAGGGGGTTTGAATGTGGGGGCTGTTCTTATTTTACCGGAGGGGTTTGAATTAGCTCCTTCCGATCGTATTTCTCCCGAGATGAAAGAAAAGATAGGAAATTTATCTTTTCAAAGCTACCGCCCTAATAAAAAAAATATTCTTGTAATAGGGCCTGTCCCCGGCCAGAAATATAGTGAAATCGCCTTTCCTATTCTTTCCCCCGACCCCACCACTAAGAAAGAGGCTCACTTCTTGAAATATCCTATATATGTAGGAGGAAATAGGGGAAGGGGTCAGATTTATCCCGACGGAAGCAAGAGTAACAATACAGTTTATAATGCTACAGGAACGGGCATAGTAAGCAAAATCATACGAAAAGAAAAGGGGGGGTATGAAATAACCATAACAGATCCATCGGATGGACGTCAAGTGGTTGATATTATCCCTCCAGGACCAGAAGTTCTTGTTTCAGAGGGTGAATCCATCAAATTGGATCAACCATTAACGAGTAATCCTAATGTGGGTGGATTTGGTCAGGGAGATGCAGAAATAGTACTTCAAGATCCATTACGTGTCCAAGGTCTTTTGGGCTTTTTGGCATCTGTTATTTTGGCACAAATATTTTTGGTTCTTAAAAAGAAACAGTTCGAGAAGGTTCAATTGGCCGAAATGAATTTCTAGACTCGCGGATTTATCGACATCAGGTTCGTAAAAAGAACACAATTTTTGTTGTCAATTTTTATATTATCAAAAAAAAAATCAATCCCGAAAAACCTTTTATTTACTTACTCTTTTTCTACGAATTTCGGGGACTCCCTTGTATCGCACTCTTAGTCATAATAGGTAGATTTTTCTTTGAAGAAGACTATTTTATTTTATGGCTTTACCACCCCTTTCTTTGTTTTTTTAGCCAAATTGAATTGACAGGACTGTATTACTAGAATACTAGATTTCAATGCAATAAAATTGGGATAGAGATTAGCATAAATAAGCGGGTATATAGAATGAACTAGAAACGTGGGGAATAAATAATTCTAGGAGGTATTATTTGTTTTGTCTTCTAGTCTTCGACACAAGAAAAGGAATTTTCTAAATCCCCTTTCTTGTGTCGAAAGAGTAATTCGTTTGTCAAAAACTCCGAGTCTTGTTTTCGGTTTTCCAGATGTATCGGAACTTTACTTTTTTTTTCGATTTATTACGTATTTTATTACGTATAATAAAATATAAAATAAAGTAGTGGACAAAAAAAAACTTATTCAATGAACTTTCCATTGAGATACTCAAATAAAAATAATTCTAGGGTAAGAAAGAGTATAGAAAGCATTTGTGCGAGATCTAA